CGGAAAAATAACATTGCCATAAATTAACAAAATAATATTTCCATTTATTCATCAGAAGCGGCGTATCCTTTGTTGCCAGAATGCATCTTCCGTGATATCTAACATAATGTATGAAAGGATCCTTGAGCAACCCTAGGATCGCCGGAAAATTATTAACAAAGACTTTTAAAAAATGTTGTATTTTTCCATAGAATAATATTCGCTCAAAAAGGACTTCATAAGATGTTGATCGTAAATGCGAAGACCGCTTGCGTAGAAAAAAAAATATGGATTCGTATTCACATATATGAGAATTATATAAGAACAAGAAAAATCTTGGATTCAAAATTGCTTTTTTTTTTATATAAAAATTCTTCCAATTGGAATACTCGTATAGACAGAACCTAAAAAAATGCAAAGAAGAAGCATCTTTTACCCGGTAACGTAGGGTTTGAACCAAGATTTCTAGATGGATGGGGTAAGGTATTTGTAAATCTAACACATAATTAAAATGTGATAATTTGTCTTCTAAAAAGGGAAATATTGAATGAATTGATTGTAAATTATCAGATTTTTTTAATTGTTTTCCTTCGAAAGAGGATCCTAATCTTAGGGAAAATGGAATTTCTACAATCACTGTAAATAAAACAGATATCATTTGATAATAGAAAAGACTCGTATGCCCCAAAAAGTGATTTTGGTTCAAGTCCTTAGTGGGAATAATCAAACGATTCTGGTCATACATTCGCAAAATTAAGCGTTTCACAATTAGTGAACTATATTTTTTGTCATAATCTGCATTTTCAAAGAAAATGGAGCGATTTCTATTTAATCTATTTAAACCATGATCATAAGCAAGTACATAAATATACTCCCGAAAAAAAAGTGGATATAGAAAACTCTGTTGCCGAGCCCCATCGAACTCTAAATATCCTTGAAATTTCTCCATTTGGATTGAAATTCAATTTGAACTGAAGGTAAAATCTTTATTTTCTTGAGTTCTGAAATGACACATAGTGCGATACAGTCAAAATAAGGTATTAGACTACGAAAGCAATAGATACCTCATAAACAGGGAAACTGCTAACCGGATTCTCTATCTTTAATAGGTTTCTGTTCGTTATATTCTACAATAACAAAACAAGATGATTAGAAATCCTTTATTTTTTTAACCTAATCGCTCTTTTGATTTTGGAAATATATCTATTTTTTATCAATATACTGCTTCTTTTACACATCCATCTCCAACCTAACCCAAACGGACTAGGGAAAAAAATAATTAGGACTCATGAAAAAATTGATAATAACACGCAAGAAAAAAATGCCTTCCCATACCCGTATTAGGCACTAATCTATTTTTAACATTAAATTAGATCGGGTAATTTTTCAAATTACGAATGGAAGCTCGTTTCTTTTTTTCCTGGAATCAGGAAAACTGGTTTTTTTATCCATCCATTTATATTTATTCACTTGACCCAAATTGGAATTCCTTTTTTTTTTTCGACATCGAAAACAAGGTTGTACCGACGAGAAAAGAAAAAAAAAGTTATCGGAATTCTCTCTTGATACGACATGCTATTTTTTCCATTCATTCCTTTTAGGATCAGTCGTGGTCTTACAAACTCTACCGCGGATCTGGACGAATTCTTTTCTTCATACAAATGTGTAAAAGATGCTAGTCGCACTTAAAAGCCGAGTACTCTACCGTTGAGTTAGCAACCCCCCCCAAAAAAAAAAAAAGAAAGTACTGCAAATATGTAGATACAACCAGAATAAAGAAAAAAACGAAAAATCCAGCAATGTGTGCGTCAGGGATAAATAGACCTATTTATCTATGAGAGAATTATATTTGGTCCATACACTGTTGTCAATATGATTGTGAATTTTTCATATAGTTAAAAGAATAGAAAAAATAAATAAAAAAGCTTAACCCCTCGGTTTGGTAGTTCATACAATGAATGACAACTAAGCCAGTTAGGTTAATCCCAAATCTTTTTATACTTTTTTAAATTCATTTTTTATGAATAATTTATTCATTATTCATATAATATATTTATAAAATAATATATTAATATCTAGATTCGTTTTATTCAGAATTAATATATTATTTTATATATATAATTTTATATACAGTAAAATAGACCCCAAATTCTTTTGATAAATTTGTTTATGATTATAAAACATAGTAGTTGTTAGCAGGGTATTTTGTAGTATTCGTACCTTAGGAGGAATACTAATTACTAATAATAAATCGAAATTCTAATAAACGAAAATACATATGATGGGAGCGAAAGAGGAGGAAAGAAAAGAGTAGATAAAATTTGATACCAAGCTATATACGAGTCTTTCACATCCTCTTTTTTATATTTCATTAATTCAATTTCGTTTTATTAAGACTTAATTCCATAAAAATCCCCGCCTTCTTTGAAATATCATGAACTGTTCTTGTTGGTTGAGCGCCTTTTTTAAGAAAATCGAGAATAGCAGGAAGATTTAAATAAGTTTGATTAGTTATCGGATCATAAAAACCCACCTTGCGAAGATCTCTTCCTTCTCTTCGGGATCGAACATCAATTGCAACGATTCGATAAACGGCTCATTGGGATAGATGTATATGAATAATACCCCCCCTAGAAACGTATAAGAGGTTTTGGCCTCGTACGGCTCGAGAAAAAAAATTCAATGAGTAGAAGTGAACTCTCTGTATAAAACTCAAATATTAAATAGATTAATCAAAACATTAAATCAACTAGCCAGTATTGAAACCCTAAATACTTTTTCGATAAAAAACATTCGTAACATTCGTACTCTCGTAACTCAAGTTAAATAACTCTCAAATATCTCAACAGAGAATCCTTAAGTACTTTTTTTATTGAGTAGTCTCTAACCCTTTTTTTTGTTTGTCTCATTTTTTAGAATCAATTTTGATTCTTCATTTTGATCTAGTTGTTCAAACAATTGAAAACTGGATTTCCTTGTTTTAGGATTCTTTATCCTTACTTTTAATCTTTGGGTTTAGACATGACTTCGGTGATCTTGAATCGTTTTATTAAAAAAGGGCAGCAACAAGCCCCTTATTTTGTTTATGATTTCTTTTCTTTCTATCAAAGAATCATACAAACGCTTGATTCACGCATGATAGACTTTTATTTTACAATTTTAAGAAAATTTTCATTGTAAAATTGCTTGAAAGGACTTTTTTTTCAATATAAAAATAAAAAGACTTACGAAGTTGTTCCAACTTATTGATTCGCACTAACCCTAGATCCTTACTCCTGCGAAAGGAATAAAAACTTTATATTCTCCTCGAGCTCCATCCTGTACTCTTTTTTATATTCCAAAAAAGTGTAGGACTATAGTAAAATAGAACACAAAATATCGAGCCAAGAGCACCTATATTCCTATATAAAAAGTGGCGGATCAAAAAATCCACAGCGGATCATGTCCTTCAATTCAAGTCGCACGTTGCTTTCTACCACATCGTTTTAAACGAAGTTTTACCATAACATTCCTCTAGTTTGGGTAATTGATTCAATTATGGAATCATGAATAGTCATAGTTCAGTCAGTATATCGCAATCTATACTTTTTCTTTCTCTATGAATGGAATAGTGAATTTACGCGTAAAAGGTTCAGTAAGAATTCAAACGAATCCCATATTAGATTGTATATATGTAAAATAGAAATTTGAATAGAAATCTATATTTCTATATATATATATTTTTTTATTAAAACTCTTAGAATCTATGGTTCTACCTTACTTAACCGCATCCCACACAAATTAAAAAAAGCAAATAGATTTTTTTGAATTCGGTTGAAATGATGAAAAATAAGTTTATTCTTCTTTTCATTTCAATATTTTATTCTTAAAAATTTGGATTTTTAAACAGAAAGATGGTGTACAAAGGCAATAGAAGATTGATTCCGCAATGACTGTACTCTGGGACGGAAGGATTCGAACCTCCGAATAGCGGGACCAAAACCCGTTGCCTTACCGCTTGGCTACGCCCCATTTCAATTTTTATTCAAGACTACTAAAAGAGTAATATTTCTATTGGTTGTTCGTCAATTCAATTTAAGCCCAAATTAAATATAGATTAGATTAGTGCTAGAGTTTTGACACGTGTAGATAGCAAAGTAAACTTTTTTTATTGATCATTAGATAGAATTCAATTAAGATATTGTATGAAAATATTATTTCTTTAATTCTCATAAGAGAATGAAAGGATTTTTGATTGAGTAAGTTCAATAAAGTCTTTTTAGACTATCTTTCTTTATTTTTTCCTTATATAAAAAATATATTAATAACTCAATCAAAATTAAATTATCCACACGAGCACCCATTTTTGTTATGCTTAATATATTAAATTTGGTCTGTATTTGTTTTAATTCTGCCCTTTTTTCAAGCACTTTTTTAGTCGCCAAATTGCCGGAGGCCTACGCCTTTTTGAATCCAATCGTGGATGTTATGCCCGTAATACCTCTTTTCTTTCTTCTCTTAGCCTTTGTTTGGCAAGCCGCTGTAAGTTTTCGATGAAATTATTAATACTGTCTTAAAAAAATTCACGATTTTTATTCTTACAACAACTCAAAAGATTAAAAAAAATATTGACGTATGAAGGAAATCTCAATCCAAACATTGAATTTTTTTGGTAGACATATTAAATCTGGATCATTCTATTTCCTAAATTTTATCCTCTTTTCCCTAAATGAAAGAACCTAATTAGATTCGAGTTCACCAAAAAAAATATCTAGATGTTGGTATGCAAATCTGTTTGAATATGAAAGACTCGACTATTTACAAATGACTTTCTGAAACCTTTTTTTTTATTTCTTTTCTTCTAGAAAAAAAAGAAATCACTTGATTTATTGGTATCAAAATTAGATATTTGGTATAAAAATAGAGAATCTATTCTCTTTTTTTTTTTAGTAAAATCTTGGAGATTGTGTAATGCTTACTCTCAAACTTTTTGTATACACTGTAGTTATATTCTTTGTTTCTCTCTTCATATTTGGATTTCTATCTAATGATCCAGGACGTAATCCGGGACGTGAAGAATAAAAAAGAAAGGTTTTTTATTGCTTTATTTAATTAGTGGAAATGCTCGAATTTTATTAGGATTTTATCTATTACACATCATCAAAAGGAGAAAGGGAAAGAGAGGGATTCGAACCCTCGGTACGATTAACTCGTACAATGGATTAGCAATCCAACGCTTTAGTCCACTCAGCCATCTCTCCTAATCGAAAAGGGATACTTAGTTAGGTTCCATTAGACAAAAAAAGGGCTTGAACAAGAACCTTCTCCACTTTATTCTTAAAAAGCTTTCTTTTTTTTTATAGATTATTCTATATATTATATATATTTTTTCATTTTCTATATTTTATTATATATATAGAATTTATTTTTTATTATATAAATATATTTATCATATATTTATATATACTATATATATTACTATTCTATAACTAACTTTAACTTTTTTTATAGAACTTTCTCAGTAATTCTATTTACATAAAAAATTTAGATAAAGATTAGATAAAGAAAAGGCGCGAACTCGAAAGATAAATAAATAAAACCACAATAATAGAAATAGAGAATCCTTTTTTTCTTTTGTCTCGTCAAAACACAAGTAAAAGATCTTTTTTATTTTAATAGCCTGGCCTGGTCAGTCCCCAGCCGGGCCTTTTTTTGTTAAAGTTAAAAAGACTCATCCGATGGATTTTTAGACAAAAAAGATCTTAAATGAAAAAACTGGAATCGACTCCGCTTTTACTAATTTTATTAAGTTAACGCTAGAATTTTCGAATTTTTTTCAGATTTTTTTTATTACACCCCCGATTATTTTGTTCGACAAAAGGTCAATTTATATGCAATAATTGCATTGTAGCGGGTATAGTTTAGTGGTAAAAGTGTGATTCGTTCCTTTAATCCCTTTAATAGTTAAAGGGTCTCTCGGTTTGATTCATCTTCCGATCAAAAACTTTATTTCTTAAAAGGATTTAGTCCTTTCCCTTTCAATGAAAGATTCAAGGAAGATTATAGATTCTCGTAATTTGTATCCCAAGACTCTAATCAATTGTAAAATTGGATTATGAAATTACGAAACATAATTTTTGAATTGGATGACTATTTACAATTCAATAAGTATAACAAGAGGATCCATGGATAAAGCTAGAAAAGTTTCTTTCTAATCGTAACTAAATCTTCAATTTTATTCATTGTTTGGTATAGAAAAAATTGAAGCAAAATAGCTATTAAACGAGAACTTTAGTTTACTAAAGACATCGACATATTATATTGTTTTAGCTCGGTAGAAACAAAAGACTTTTCCTAAGGATTCCGTTAAATAGAAATAAAGAACGAAGTAACTAGAAAGATTGGTCGAGTTTTCCTGATCTATCTTCTAGAAGGATCATCTAGAAAGCAAAATTTTCTGTGAAAGCACCCAGACGGAAAAAAAAAGCTAACATAGATGTTATGGGTCGAATTTTGATTTTGTTCCCATCTTATTTTATTTGGGAATTTCTCCATCCATCATAAAGGAGCCGAATGAAATCAAAGTTTCATGTTCGGTTTTGAATTAGAGACGTTAAAAATATAAAAATGATCAATCGACGTCGACTAAAACCCTTAGCCTTCCAAGCTAACGATGCGGGTTCGATTCCCGCTACCCGCTCTAAATAAAAAATTGCCTCTTTTTAATAGAGACCATTTTCTCTATTAGAATTGTCTAATAGCAATTGTGTATTGAAGTGAATTCAATACACAATTGCTAAAAAGGTTTCGCCCATTCTTTTTTTTACAAAAGGAAAGTCAAAAAAAGCGAAAAGCGTCCATTGTCTAATGGATAGGACATAGGTCTTCTAAACCTTTGGTATAGGTTCAAATCCTATTGGACGCAATATCAATATAGATATCAATATATTGATATTTCTCTATTATTTCCATTTGTATTATATATATTCTATTTCTAAAAAAAGATAAGAAGGAAATAGAATAATAAAGAATTTTTGAATGCGTGAAAATTGAATATTAAACAGATATTAGTTATATACTTCTTTATATTATATATATACTTAACTTATAGACTTCTATTTATATTATAAGAATTTCTGAAAAATTGAATTCAATTAAAGAATAAAATTGACTAAAGAATCAAAAAAAAGAATGATCTGTTTCGTTTCTTTTTTTATACTTTCTCCTGAAGTAGAAAACGTTCCAGTTGCTCTTGAATACCTTCTTTCAACAAGCTTTCTGCTTCAGGGGTTAATGTCTTGGTAGAGGATATGATTTCTTGGAACTGAGGTTTATTCGTTTTTAAATAAGTGCGTAATTGAACGAGAAATTTTCTTACTTGTCCAATTTCTAATCCATCCAGATAACCATTTGTTCCGGTATAAATGGTCATTATCTGTTCTTCCACTGTGAGAGGGGCTGATTGGGATTGTTTCAGTAACTCACGCAATCGTTGACCTCTTGCCAATTGATTCTGAGTAGCTTTATCGAGATCAGAAGAAA